ATTTCATCTCATAATTATCCATGACTGTTTATGTCTCTAGCACGACCACTTGATGAAATCTGGAGGGAAGTGGGTTAAATGGCCGATACTACTGGAAGGATTCCTCTTTGGCTTATAGGCACTGTAGCTGGTATTCTTGTGATCGGTTTAATAGGTGTTTTCTTTTATGGTTCATATTCTGGGTTGGGTTCATCCCTGTAGTAATCAAATCATAGGGTCTGTCATTAAAGAGTAAGAACTCTATGGACCTTGCGCCTCAATTGAGGCGCAAGGTCCATAGAGTTCTTACTCTTCCAATTCTTACTCTTCCAACGAGACTTTTATTCATTCCATAACATAAACGTTCAAAAATTTTCGAGTCAACATAGTCACACCGCACAAATTAGGGGGGCTAGGGGTCAAATCAAAAAAATAGTATTCTTTGCAACCCACACGCCAGTATGCTAGTATATTATTAGCGATGGAATACAAGTAATTACAAATAGCTTGAAGAAAAAGAGTATAAACAAAGCAAAAGGCTTTTCATTTCATTATTTATTATTATTTTTTACCATACATAATTGCATCGATCAACAAGAAGTTTAGTATTTTTATCAACTTAATGTTTCGAAATAAATGGCTCTAGAAATTCATTTCGGACAATTGAACCTTCTCAAACTGTTTCTTTTTAAGAACCAAAAAGATTTGTGCCAGAATAACAGATGCCAAGAAGAAAAAAAGACCTTGGACACGCGATGGGTCTTGAAGTACTATTTCTGCATCTCCCTGACCAAATCCACCCACATTGGGATTACTCGTTAATGGTTGATCAAGCTTGATGGATTCGCCCTCTGAAACAAGAAGTTCTGGTCCCGGAGGTATAATATCAACGACTGAGTGTCCATCTGATGCATCCGCTATGGTTATTTCATACCCCCCCTTTTCTTTACGTACTATTTTGCTTACTATACCGGATGCTGTAGCATTATAGACTGTATTGTTACTCTTGCTCCCATCGGGATAAATCTGACCCCTTCCCCTATTCCCGCCCACGTATATAGGATATTTTAAGAAGTAAACGTCTTTCTTAGTAACGGGGTCCGGAGACAAAATAGGAAAAATGATTTCGCTATATTTCTGACCAGGAACAGGACCTATCACAAGAATATTTTTTTTAGTAGGACGATAACTCTGAAAAGAAAGATTGCCCATCTTTTCTTTCATTTCCGGAGAAATACGATCGGGGGGGGCTAATTCGAATCCCTCAGGTAAAATAAGAACGGCCCCTACATTCAAAGGCCCCCTTTTTCCATTAGAAAGAACTTGTTTCAGTTGGATATCATAAGGAATTCTAACAACCGCTTCAAATACAGTATCAGGAAGTACCGCTTGTGGAACCTCGATATCCACGGGCTTATTAGCTAAATGACAATTGGCGCATACAATACGCCCAGTCGCTTCTCGTGGATTTTCATAACTCTGTTGTGCAAAAATGGGATATGCATGTGAAATGGATGTCCGAGTTATTACATATATAAATATAATGATCGATACGGAAATGGATCGAGTCATCTGTTCCTTTATCCAAGAAAAGATATTTCTATTTTGCATGGTCCAATCATTGATCCCGAAAATTTCTACAATAAATTGGGTAGGTTGCTAGTAGAGTTCCCTATCCACGATTCTGCTATTTTACTGGAATCCAGGAGGAATTTCCTGGATGGGTAAAAACATAAAGAATGAGTAAGATTTTAAATGGTTTGTTTATGTACGAAGTAAAAAAAAAATTATGATTAGATTCATATCAGCGGATCATTCTTTAGTCATTCATTGAATGATAAATCACTACAAGTGAAGGAGATACACGATTTAAATAACGGAAGATCAAATATTTTAAAATTGTATCTAGAATGACTGGAAAGGTGGAAACAAGACCAGATATAATCTGATTATTATGAGAAAATCCAAAATCCTTGTAGACAGAACCAATCATTAGTTCCCAGCCGTGAGGCGAGTGGAATCCGATACATAAATCAGTTAATAAAAGAATAGAAAAAGCCTTTATTGTGTCACTTAAGTTATAGATAAATTCCCGAACCCAAGAATTAAAAATAACAAGTTCTTCATTACCCAGAATAGAATAACCGCTTAGAATAGCGAAACTTATTATATTTATCGAAAAATGTAAAATAGTATGGATATGATCCTCATTGTACATCTTGACCAATTGTATCGTTTCTTTGTGCATTCCTATACGAAGCTTTTGTATATGTGTATCCGGGTACTCCTTTATCATTTCGTCCAAAAGGAAGAGTTCTTCTAATTCTATGAATTTTTCTAGAACGTTCTTTTCTTGAATAACATTCAAAAAAACTTCGGATTGCCCATAATTCCACCAATTAGTAACCAAAGATTCCATACTTTTATTAAATGAGAGAGAAATCCACCAGGGCAAAAAGACTATAGATGTAAGATATAGAAGGGGGTTGAATGCTTTCCTTTTTGGCATTTTAAATCTGTGAATTGTTAATGAAACCACCTCATTCCTCGACTCTACCCAATCCAATATTTCCATAAAGCATGAGTTCTATAACCTATAGCAAGGTATTGAATCCATAGACCTATTCCCTTTTTGAATTGATTGGTTAGTGCTTGGATCTGGAAACAATATTTTGTTTGATTATTTCTTCATTCGAAGCAATTGCATCCTTTTCGATGAATGCCCGACTGCGCCGTGCCACTTCAAGTCAAGAAATGCATATTTTTTGGATTTAGAGGCAAAAAAACCCCCTAGATCAATTATTTCTAAAAATTTCACTGGCTACCCATAGCCCGGGAATCATTGAGGGAAATTTCGGAAAAATATTGATATGATGAAATAAAAAAACGAGTAGCAAAAAGAGAGAAATAGAATGGTTATGTTATAGTTATAAACAATCTAATCTTTTGATCATCAAAAAAAGAAAGGATAAAAAGAAACATCGATTGACAAAACAAAAATTAAATTAAAAGATATGATCCATCTATATCAAACATATCAATTCAAAAATATTGGAACAAAAAAGATGAATTCTATAGTCTGAATTGTTCATATATGTGTGATGAATCCACGCTTAGTATACTTGTTACTAGTATGAAAAAATGGAGTAGATTTCCATATGCATAAAATTTTTTTGGTGGAAAAACCCATTTTTGTATTTTTTTTTTATTTTTTTGGTTGTTCCATATGCGTCTGCTTTTGCTCGAACGAGCGCCCTGAAAAAATGTTTGTTGTTATATAACAACAAACATAATTAATGAGGTCCTTACTCAATACTGCGAAAGCATTCATTCTGGAATTAATTTCCAAATACTTCAATTGGTACGCGTAAAAAAGAGGCCAATTCCGCAGCCTTTTGTTCAATTTCTCGTGGAGTCAAATTCTCATCAGTACGAGTCAAGGGAACGGCACCCTGGCCTCTGATTTCCATATAAAGTATGCGCCGAGGATAAATACCTTCTTTAACCTCTATTCTAATCGACTGAATATCTTTCATAAGGAATCGAAGGAAGATGCGACGATTTCTTCCAGGGAATCCCCAACGAAAAATACACACTATTCCTTTTTTTCTATCAAATCTATCATAACCACTACCTACATTCCAAGAAATTGTGCACCACAAATAGGAGCTAATGAACAGACCCGCGATCCCATAGAAAGACATTACGATCCCTTGTGGAAAAAAAAGGATTTGCTGAGAAGGAAATAGGGATATCAGATTCCTACCGAGGTAGCTAGAAGTTCCAACCAATAAGAATCCCAGTGAACCTAAAAAAAGGATACAGGCCCAACAGAAATTACTTGTTTTTCGAGACCCCGTTATAAGTTCTATCCATATACGTTCTGATCGCCAGTTCATACTAGATCCAGTTGTTTCATTTTTTTGGAATTGAGAGAATAACCCAAATGAATTTTACTTTATTTTTTTTGTTCCCGAGGTAACTCTCATCAACTAGCACTATTATTATGATGTGAACCATTAGGAGTAATTCATCGAATCAGTTAGATATAAAAAAATATCCCCTTCATATGATCCCACTATGGATATCTACATATGGATACCCTTAACTTTTCATTTCATCCATCTGCTGACGCTGACCCATTAAAAAATAGACCGAGTCATTTTTAAATAGATATAATGCATTGATCTATATATCATGTTTCCACGTGCATAACAGCCCTTTCATTTGTGTTCGGGAGAATAAACATGTTGTGCCCTATATCCACTAAATAAATAGATATTTGTATTATGATCCAAGTCGGAGTCTTGAAAAAAAAATGGATGAGATTGGGTCCCATCGCATCTAGACAATCTTGTTTTTTTGAACATGAAGAGATAGAGAAGCCATTGCAATTGCCGGAAATACTAGACCCACTAAAGGCACAAAAAAGGAGGGTAAGTTGAAAGTTGTCATAGAATGGATACCTCGATTTAATATTTGTACCTGTTATAAAGATATCTTATGATAAGTATATCTATTATCAGTATATAATAATAGGTATAGGTACAAGAAATGTAGAACTAAATAAGTGTACCTATTCACCTTTCTATATTTATTATATTATTATTGTTCTCTTATACTTATTTTACTTATTTTCGAAGAAATACCAAAAAATTTCTTACAAGTTATCAAAGGATTTATTAGAATCCGATGCAACAGAGATTCCTAGTAAAAAGGGGAAGTTGTCGGGGAATATATAAAAATATATGCAAGATTCCTATTCTATATTTCCTACATTTGAATTATTCAATATTTATAATACGTAACGTAATGTAATAACGGAACATTAATTCTTTATTTTACTAATTTAGGGTAATAATTGACTCTTTTATCTTGTTGATAGAGTCTTCCTGATTAGTAATCAGGAATTTAGGTAGAAAAAAACGGATCTGGTGGAAATAAGAAAAGGTGATTATCAAGAACTTCTGATCCTTTATACAATTAGATCTTATGACCTCAAGTAAAACTCCATGCTTATT